GAACAGATTGTGGCACCGTCCGTGGTATTTCTGTGAGTCCTCGGAATGGGATGATGCCACAAAGGATTTTTATCCAAACATTAATTGGTCGTGTATTAGCCGATGATATATATATCGGCACACGATGTATTGCCACTATAAATCAAGACATTGGGATTGGACTTGTAAATCGATTCATAACCTTTCGAGCACAACCAATAGCTATTCGAACTCCTTTTACTTGTAGGAGTGCATCTTGGATCTGTCAATTATGTTATGGCCGGAGTCCGACTCATGGCGACCTGGTTGAATTGGGAGAAGCTGTAGGTATTATTGCAGGCCAATCGATTGGAGAGCCGGGTACTCAATTAACATTAAGAACTTTTCATACCGGTGGAGTCTTCACGGGGGGTACTGCAGAACATGTGCGAGCCCCTTCTAATGGAAAAATAAAATTCAATGAGGATTTGGTTCATCCGACACGTACACGCCATGGACATCCCGCGTTTCTATGTTCTATAAACTTGTATGTAACTATTGAGAGTGAAGATATTCGACATAATGTAAATATTCCATCCCAAAGTTTTCTTTTAGTTCAAAACGATCAATATGTAGAATCAGAACAAGTGATTGCTGAGATTCGTGCAGGAACATCCACTTTGAATTTTAAAGAGAAGGTTCGAAAACATATTTATTCTGACTCAGACGGAGAAATGCACTGGAGCACCAATGTGTACCATGCACCCGAATTTACATACGGTAATGTTCATCTATTACCAAAAACAAGTCATTTGTGGATATTATTAGGAGAGTCATGCAGATCCAGTCTAGTCTCACTTTCGCTCCACAAGGATCAAGATCAAATGAGTGCGCATTCTCCTTCTGTCAAGCGTTCTGTCAAGAGAGGATCTACTTCTAACCTCTCAGGAACGAATGATCAGTCGAGACAAAAATTCTTTACTTCGGATTTTTCGGGTAAAAAAGAAGATAGGATTCCTGATTATTCAGACCTTAGTCGAATTCTATGTACTGGTCGTTGTAATCTCATAGATCCGACCATTCTCTACCAGAATTCTGATTTATTCTCAAAGAGGCGAAGAAATAGATTCATCATTCCACTCCAATCGATTCAAAAGCGCGAGAACGAACTAATGCCCCCTTCAGGTATCTCGATTGAAATCCCCATCAATGGCATTTTCCGTAGAAATAGTATTCTTGCTTATTTCGACGATCCTCGATACAGAAGAAAGAGTTTGGGCATTTTAAAATATAGTATGCTAGAAATGCATTCAATCCTCAAAAAAGAGGATTTGATTGAGTATCGAGGAGGCAAGGAATTTAGGCCAAAATACCAAATGAAAGTAGATCGTTTTTTTTTCATTTCCGAGGAAGTGCATATCGTACCCGGATCGTCTTCCATAATGGTACGGAACAATAGTATCATTGGGGTAGATACACAAATTACTTTAAATATAAGAAGCCGAGTAGGCGGGTTGGTCCGAGTGGAGATAATAAAAGAAGGAATTGAACTTAAAATCTTTTCTGGAGATATCCATTTTCCTGGAAAGCCAGATAAGATATCCCGACATAGCGGCGTTTTGATACCACCAGGAACAGCAAAACAAAATTCCAAGGAATCCAAAAAATGGAAAAATGGGATCTATGTTCAACGGATCAGACTTAGCAAGAAAAAGTATTTTGTTTTGGTTCGGCCTGTCATCACATATGAAATAACGGACAGTATCACTTTTGCAACGCTTTTCCCCACGGATCTGTTGCAGGAAAGGGATAATGTGCAACTTCGACTTGTCAATTATATCTTTTATGGAAATGGTAAACTAATTCAATTAATTTCTGATACAAATATTCAATTAGTTCGGACTTGTTTAGTATTGAATTGGGACCAAGACAAAAAAAGTTCTTCTAGTCAAGAAGCCCGTGCTTCCTTTGTTGAAATAAAGGCAAATGGTTTGATTCGACATTTCCTAAGAATCGACTTGGTGCAATCCACTATTTCATATATCGGAAAAAGGAATGATCCATCGGGCTCAGGATTGCTCTTTGATAATGGATCACCTTGCACCAATATCAATCCGTTTTCTTCCATTTATTCCAAGACAAGAATTCAACAACCCCTTAATCAAAATCAAAGAACTATTCATACATTATTGAATAGAAATACGGGATTCCAATCGTTAATAATTTTGTCATCATCCAATTGTTTTCGAATGGGTCCATTCAACCATGTAAAATATCACAATGTGATAAAAGAATCAATTAAAATTACAAAAGATCCTCGAATTCCAATTAAGAATTCGCTGGGTCCTTTAGGAACAGCCTTTCGAATTGCGAATGTTTATTCATTTTACCATTTACTAACTCATAATCAGATTTTGGTAAATAACTATTTGCAACTTGACAATTTAAAACAGGCTTTTCAAGTAATTAAATATTATTTAATGGATGAAAATGAGAAAATTTATAACCCCGATCCATGCAGTAACATTATTTTCAATTTGAA